GGAATTCTCTTATCTCCTCGGAAGGATATCATCGCATAATTTTTTATGACTGTTTATGTCTCTAGCATGACCACTTGATTAAATGTGGAGGGAAGTAGGATAAATGGCCGATACTACTGGAAGGATTCCTCTTTGGATAATAGGTACTGTAGCTGGTATTCCTGTGATTGGTTTAGTAGGTATTTTCTTTTATGGTTCATATTCCGGATTGGGCTCATCCCTGTAGTACTGGGATAAACTTAGTTGTAGACATGAAGGCATAATAACTCGGTGGGACCCCCTCCAATCATACAAAAAAAAGAGGGTCCCGCCGAGTTCTTAAATAATCATCATACTTTATTTTTCGTATCAATATTCGTATAAATGACAAAATGGATTATCCCCCCTTTTTTCTAATATTTCAAATATTTCAAAAAACTCCATTAGACTTTTTTTCTGGGCAGTGTTTTTGAAAAAGTAACTTCATTAATTGATTCAGAACATTTGTTCCTCGATAGTATCTAGCGATACTTTCAAAGTTAACAGAAAGAAGGAATTACTCAATTTCCTTTTCCTGTGTGACACACTTTTTCTATTTTTTATATACTAATAGAACTTCAGTCCTATTTATTTGAATATTTCATTTCATCAAAATTGAATTTTGAAATTCATTGAACAAGTTCTATTTGCTCTAAAAACTTGCTTGTTTGTCCATTCCTTTATTTTAATATTTAAATTTTACACTTATATATTTTACACTTATATGTATACATAATACAATCAATCCAATTTATACCCAATCCGCGTAGAAAACCAAAAAGAATGTTATGATAATCCTGGAAAAACTATCAACTAAGTCGGAATCTTTGAGGAATCAGATCGGGAATCATTATTATTTCAACACAAGACAAGAAAAAGAAAGGGATGCGGAAATTTTTTTCTTGTGTCGAAAAACGGCAAGATGAATAGAATAATATCTCCTAGAATACTTTGTTCCCTCATTTAGTCTTTGTTTTTCCGCTTACTTATTTTTGGTATTTAGTCAAATTTGATTCTATTAGATTAAAAAAAAACTATTGATAGATTTTATGACAGTTAAATCTGTCATATAGTGACATAATCGCACTGCTCCAATTTGGATTAAAAAAAACATAAAGAGGGGATAAAATGGTCTTCTTATGCAAGTAATATTATTCTTATCAAGCAATATGCATACTATAAACTAGAAATGCAGTACAAGTAATTACCCCAATCTGATAGAAATAAAAAAAGAATAGAATATAAACAAAAGCTAAATGCTTTTCAAAAACTCTTTTGGTATGATAAACAAAAATTTTGTTCTTTTTAAGAACTTGATATTGATAAATCCGAAGATCTAAAAATTCATTTCGGACAATTGAACCTTCTCAAACTGTTTCTTTTTAAGAACCAAAAATATTTGTGCCAAAATAACGAATGCTAAGAAGACCAAAAGGCCTTGGACACGTAATGGGTCTTGAAGTACTATTTCAGCATCCCCCTGACCAAATCCGCCCACATTAGGATTACTCGTTAATGGTTGATCAAGTTTGATGGATTCACCTTCTGAAATAAGAAGTTCTGGTCCTGGAGGTATAATATCAACCACTTGACGTGCCTCTGCCGCATCTGTTATGGTTATTTCGTATCCCCCTTTTTCTTTTCGTATTATTTTGCTTACTCTACCTGCTGCTGTAGCATTATAAACCGTATTGTTACTCTTGCTCCCGTCGGGATAAATCTGACCTCTTCCCCTGTTCCCGCCTACGTATATGGGATATTTTAAGAAGTGAATATCTTTCTTAGTGGCAGGATCCGGCGCAAGAATAGGAAAGGTTATTTCACTATATTTTTGACCCGGAACAGGACCTATCACAAGAATATTTTTTTTAGTGGGGCGATAGCTCTGAAAAGATAGATTACCTATTTTTTCTTTCATCTCTGGCGAAATACGATCAGGAGGAGCTAATTCAAACCCCTCGGGTAAAATAAGGACGGCCCCTACATTCAAGGCTCCCTTTTTACCATTAGCAAGAACTTGTTTTAGTTGCATATCATAAGGAATTCGAACAACTGCTTCAAATACAGTATCAGGAAGTATCGCCTGTGGAACCTCAATACTTACAGGTTTATTAGCTAAATGACAATTGGCACATACAATACGGCCAGTTGCTTCACGTGGATTTTCATAACCTTGCTGTGCAAAAACGGGATATGCATTTGAAATAGATGCCCCAGTTATTATATATATCATTAGCGATACGGAAATGAAGCGAGTAATCTCTTCCTTGATCCAAGAGAGGGTCTTTTTAGTTTGCATGGTCCAATGTTGATACCGAAAAGTTCTACAATAAAATTGAGTGGGTCACTAGCGGAGTTCCCTAGCCACGACGTTGCTATTTACTGAAAAATTTTTACTAAAATGTAAAAATTGGAATCTCTTGGATGTGTGGATGTATATACAAAAGGTATAAAATATAAAAAAAGTAAAATTTGAAGTGTTTAAAAAATAACCAACCTTCTAAAAATTTTGTCGGTGGATCATTATTTTTCAGTTATTCATTGAATGATAAATTACTACAAGTGATGGAGATACACGATTTAAATAACGGAAGATCCAATATTTAAAAATTGTATCCAAAATGACTGGAAAAGTGGAAACAAGGCCAGATATAATTTGATCATTATGAGCAAATCCAAAATCTTTGTAGACAGAGCCAATCATTAGTTCCCAACCATGAGGTGAGTGGAATCCTATACATAAGTCGGTTAATAAAAGGATAGAAAAGGCTTTTATTGTGTCGCTTAAATTATATAGGAATTCTTGAACCCAAGAATTAAGAATAATAAGTTCTTCATTACCTAGAATAGAATAACCACTTAGAATAACGAAACAGAGTAAATTTGTCGAGAAGTGCAAAATCATATGGATACTATCTTCATTATACATCTTGATCAATTGAATCGTTTCTTTGTGGATTCTTCCAATACGAAACCTTTGTAAATGTGTTTCCGGGTATTCCTTTAGCATTTCTTCCAATAGGAAGAGTTCCTCGAATTCTATGAAGTTCGCTAGAATACTCTTTTCTTGAATATCACTTAAAAAAGTTTCAGATTGACTAGTATTCCACCAATTAGTAACCCAAGATTCCAGACTTTTATTAAATGAAAAAGAGATCCACCGGGGCAAAAATACTATCGATGTAAGATATAAAAGGGGAATGAATGCTTTTTTTTTTTTCATTTTTTTGTCTGTAAATTTTGACCGAACCCCGTCTCATTCGTCGACTCTAGACGATCTACTATTTCTATCCAGCATAAGTTCTATTCCAAGACCTCGAACTTCTATAATCTAAATTTATTATCTATTTTTTTTTATGAGTCCAGTGGTTAGTTAGTATTTGAATTTCGAAAAAATTACAGAATCATAGTCTAAAAAACGAAAGAATACATGACTGACAAAAAAAATGTATTGTTTAGTATATTATATAATATACGTCTTCTTTGCTTCATCAGTATTGTGGAGAAACTTCAGTTAAGTTATACTCTAGAAACAAAAAAGCAAAAGAAGGGACTCCTGGCCTCCTGGTAAGACAAATATTTATTCTTCAGTTTTCAGTTCATTTCAAACTACTTCAATTGGTACGCGCAAAAAAGAAGCCAATTCCGCAGCTTTTTGCTCAACTTCTCGTGGAGTCAAATTTTCATCAGTACGAATCAAAGGAATGACCCCCTGGCCTCTGATTTCCATATAAAGGACACGCCGAGCATAAATACCCTCTTGAACTTCTATTCTGATAGACTGAATATCTTTCATAAGAAATCGGAGTAAGATGCGCCGATTTTTTCCAGGAAATCCCCAACGAAACATACACACGATTCCTTCTTTTCTATCGAATCGATCATAACCGCTACCCACATTCCATGAAATTGTACACCACAAATAAGAGCTAATAAATAGACCAGCGATCCCATAAAAAGACATCACGATCCCTTGGGGAAAAAAAACGATTTCCTGAGACGGAAATAAAGATATCAAATTTCTGTCAAGGTAACTGGAAATTCCAACCAATAAAAAACCCAATGAACCTAAAAAAAGTATAAAAGCCCAACAGAAATTACTTGTTTTTCGAGACCCCACTATAAGTTCTATCCATATATGTTCTGATCGCCAACTCATACTAGATCCGGTTGCATTTTATTGGAAGTGAGAGACTAGCCCGCATAAATTTTACTTTACTTTTTTTGTTTCCGAAGTAACTTTCATCAACTCGCACCATTCTGATGTGCATTTTGGGTAGGAATTCATCCAATTTGTTAGTCTAAAATACTAAAATGAAGCACTCTCGTACGATCCCCTATCTACGCGCATACGGATATTTTTACTTTGCGTTTATTTCAGGCATCTACTCCAATCTTGATTGATATTGATTTTCAAATGACTCATTTATTAATATATCATATTCACGCCTGCATAAAAAACCCTTCTTTTATCGTTGTCATTTTTTTTTTAATTTTAATGTTATACCATAATTATACTAAATATATAGCTAAAACGGATATTTCTGTTATGATTCAAGTATAGGTCTTGAAAAAATAAGTAAAACTTTCTTTCATCGAATCTAAAAAATCTTGTTTTTTTGAACATGAAGAGATAAGGAAGCCATTGCAATTGCCGGAAAGACTAAGCCTACTAAAGGCACAAAAATAGAGGGTAAATTGTTAAGAATTGTCATAGGCTGGGCACCCCCGATTGAATATTTGTATCTGTTATTTATTGTTATATTAATCTTTTTACTTACTATATTCTATATTATTATTGTTAAAAAGAGAAATATATCTTCTAATTATTAGAATTCGTATTCTAATTCGTATTATAGTATATCTAATATAGTATAATTTTAGTATATCGAAGTGAATCTAAGTTTAAGTATTAAATAAGTATTATAGAATGAAAGTGCAAGGAATCTAGAACTAATTAAATGAGCTTATTCAGTTTTCTACATGAAATATATAGATATAAATGATAATCCACTTCCACTTCTTTGTTATTCTTTATCTTGTTTTATAACTTTAATTTTAATAAAGTAATGTAATAAATAATAAAGAGTTTCTTCCACTTATAAATGCAAATAAATTGTAAATTCCCGAAAATTTCGTTATAATCCGAAGGTAAGAAAATAAGATGAAATTTTTTTATTTATTATTTTCATTACCCAATTGAATTTCGCGGAAAAAAAATTGCGTTCTTTTAGCTTGTTGCTAGTTGATAGAGGTTTCATTTCCTACTTAGTAATCAAGAATATCAGCAATTATCTACATGATTCTTTCTACAATTCTACAAATTCTTCTTAATTGTCACAAAAAACCATTCGTTGGATTTTTCCAATTTTTTTTGACAAATCGATAAACAAATACTTGTTCACTAGAACCCCAAAAATGGAATTCATTTAATTAACTTAAAGCTATACTTGAGTTATGATTCAAAGGAAAGAACGCGTGAAGCTGAAATAATTCATTCAGAACACTTTTTAACAGATTACGTGGTACGATTAGATCGAATAAGCCCTTATGGAATAAAAATTCAGCCGCTTGTGAACCCTCAGGTACTGTCTTATTCAATGTTTGTTCAATTACTCTTTTACCTGCAAATGCAATATAGGCGTTCGGTTCAACAATAATGATATCTCCCAACATAGCAAAACTAGCAGTCACCCCGCCAGTCGTAGGAGATGTAAGAATTGATATATAAAATAACTTTTTATTCGATTGATAATCATATAAAGCAGAAGATATTTTAGCCATTTGCATCAAGCTCAAACTTCCTTCTTGCATTCGTGCTCCTCCAGAAGCACACACTAGAATAAGAGGTAAAAGTTTATTGGCAGCATACTCGATCAAACGAGTAATTTTCTCGCCTACTACGGATCCCATACTACCCCCCATAAACTGAAAGTCCATAACCCCAATTGCTACGGGAATGCCGTTGAGTTGGCCTATACCTGTTTGAATAGCCTCAGTTAATCCTGTCTTTTTTTGATAAGAATCAATACGATCTTTATAGGGTTCTTCCTCTGAATGAAATTCAATGGGATCCAGAGATAACATGTCTTCATCCATAGGATTCCACGTGCCTGGATCAATCAAAAGTTCAATTCTATCTGAACTACTCATTTTCAAATGATATCCACATTGTTCACAAATATCCATTCGTGATTTCAAAAATTTCTTATAATTTAATCCATAACAAATTTCACATTGAACCCACAAATGCCTATATTTTTGAGTTACATCAAGATCATTAGAACTTTCTCTTAGAGTTAAATCGATACTATTTGTGCCAGTTCTTAGACCGGAACTCTTATTTTCACTACAATTTCTGCTTTGATCACAAATGTGATTATAAAGGTAACTTTCATTATAATGTTCACTACTACTTAAAATATAACTATCAATCCAGATTTGAGAACGAAGATAACTATCAATGCAACTGTTGATGTAATTATTCCAACTATAATTAGTATCATACATATAATGATCATAGCGGGAGTCAGCACTCCCAGGTCCATTATTCAAATAACTAGAATTCCAATAACTATAAAAAGAACTTTCTAATTCATTAAGAAAAAAATGATCATTGTCAATTTCAAAAACTTGATTTTCAATATCCAAATATATGGAATAACTGTCTCTATTATTACTATCCCGAACCAAAAAAGTGTCATCCGCGCTGAAAGTCCGAATATCCCCCACGCCGACTAAACGATCAACATTCCTATTATCACGAGTACTACAACTCAAAATGTTTTTTTCTGTATCATTTAGAACGAGGTGTTCACTTACACGGGTATTCTCAAAAGGATCAAGACTATCCATTGATTTACTTAGCCGACACCTAGATTCTATCCCCCCGTTGGATAACATCAAATTGAACCACCATTTTTCCATAGATCTTTCCTTCCACTAGTTACATCAAAATAAATAGATGAATAGTCATTTGATGAAAAATCATTTGAATATTTCATTTCCTCTCAGAATCAATAGACAGACCCAATCACTCGAATTCTTAACTTAACTAAAACTAATAAAAATAAAGAACATAGAAATCAAAGAGTGGGTATTGAAAAAATAATTCTTTTGCTTTTATTTTAAAAGAACCTGGAATATCATTTCACTATATCACTATATATGGTTATAATGAAAACCTTATTTCAATTACAATAATTAATTAATTCTAAATAATAATTAAATAAAAATTAATTAATAAATTATTAATTAATAATAATTCTACTAAATTACTAAATGAAATAATTAAATAGAAATAAAATAAAACTTTATCATGTTGTTATGTCAAATTTGTATCAAGTAAAGAAATCTTTCTTTTCTTCCAGGAATAGGAAGAAGCTTTTTTTTTTAAAAATCTCGTCTATTAATAACTTTCTATTTCAACACGGAAAGAAAAGGACAATATACCAGATGGGTAGAAATGGGGATAAAGAGTTA